TAAGCCTGAAATAAAGGATTCTTGTGAAATAGAAGAGATGTTTCATTCGAAATTAGGAGTTTCGAGTTATAAAATGAATCAATGGAAAGGATGGTTGAAAGGCTGTAATCACTACGATTTATCTCAGATGAGATGGTCTAGATTAATATCAGAAAAGTGGCGAAATAGAGTTTGCCACTGTCGTATGACGAAAAAGGAAAATTTAAGCAAACGGCATTCATATGAAAAAAACGAATTAATTGATTCCAAAAAACAACAAAAAATTGAAGTATATTCATTAGTGAATAAATCGAATAAAAAAGATAATTTTAAAAAATACCATATATATGATCTTTTATCATATAAATTTTTAAATTATGATTATGAAAATAAAACAGAATGCTTTTTTTCTAGATTTCCGTTTCAAGGAAATAAGAACCAAGAGATTTCTTATAACACACATAAAGACACCCTTTTTGACATGGTGAATAGTATTTATATCAATAATTTTCTAGGAAAGGTAGATATTCTACCTATGGAAAAAACTGCGGATAGAAAATATTTTGATTGGAAAATTATCAATTTTTCTCTTATACAAAGGGTAGATGTTGAAACCTGGATCGCGATCGATATTAATATAAATCAAGATACTCCGATTGGTACTAATAATTCTCAAATAATTAATAAAAAAGATCTTTTTTATCTTATTATTCCAGAAATCAATCCAACAAACTCCCACAAAGTATTTTTTGATTGGATGGGAATGAATGAAAAAATGTTAAAGCATCCCATATCGAATCTTGAACTTTGGTTCTTCCCAGAATTTGTGTTACTTTATAATGCATATAAAACGAAACCTTGGTTTATACCAAGTAAATTACTTCTTTTAAATTTGCATAGAAATAAAAAAAGTAGCGAAAATAAAAAGATCAATGAAAAGCAAAAAAGAAGTTTTTTGATACCATCGACTAAAAATCATCGAAATCAAGAACAAAAAGAATCCACAGGCCGAAGATACCTTCGCTCTATTCTTTCACAAGAAAAAGACATTGAAGAAAATTATGAAAGATCGGACATGAAAAAAGGGAAAAAGCAAAAACAATACAAAAATAACACAGAAGTAGAACTAGATTTATTCCTGAAACGTTATTTGCTTTTTCAATTGAGATGGGACGATACTTTGAATCAAAAAATGATCAATAATATCAAGGTATATTGTCTTCTCCTTAGACTGATCGATCCAAGAAAAATTATTATATCCTCAATTCAAAAGAGAGAAATGAGTTTGGATATAATGTTGATTCAGAAGAGTTTAACTCCTACAGAATTGATGAAAAAGGGAGTATTGATTATAGACCCCATTCATTTGCCTGGAAACGACGATGGACGATTGATTATGTATCAAATCATAGGTATTTCCTTATTTCAAAAGAGTAAGCACCAAACTAATCAAAAATACCAAGAACAAAGATATGTTTCTAAGAATAATTTTTATGAAGCTAGTTCAACACATCAAAGAATAACTGAAACTAGGCACAAAGCTCATTTAGATTTTCCTGTTCCTGAAAAGATTTTATCGTTTAGATGTCGTAGAAAATTGAGAATTCTGATTTGTTTCAATTCAAAGAGTAGGAATGGTGTAGATAGAAATTTAGTATTTTGGAACGAGAAGAATGTAAAAAACAGCAACCAAGTTTCGTCTGATAATAAACATCTGGATAGAAAGAAAAAGAAATTAATGAAATTAAAGCTTTTTCTTTGGCCTAATTATCGATTAGAAGATTTAGCTTGTATGAATCGTTCTTGGTTTGATACCAACAATGGCAGTCATTTTTGTATATTAAGGATAGAGATGTATCCACGAATTTTTAATTCGTGAATAATACACTTTTTCACTATATGCTTACTCTATACTTATATACTTACTATATGCTTATAGAGTATATGAAAGCAACCAAATACACACATCATATGTCTTACATTTCATTCGAATAGCTAATACGAAATTTGTCTCAATTAGATCACAAAAGAAATCAACAGAACCTGCTTCATTTTCGGTCTAAAATCTTCGATGCGAAAAAGTACCAATCCTTTTCTATCCTCTATCTAAATCCAATTTTAAATTGGTTGGATTGATTGATTTTACTTCAGAAAATTTAGGAGTTCATAAATTGTATATACCACATTAAAATGAATGGCATTATTATTACTGATCAGTAAAATCCATATCTGTAAAAAAAGGGAGCAAAGGCATTTTTTATGGTCAAAAATTCATTCATTTCGATTATTTCTCAAAAAGAAAACGAAGAAAACAGAGGGTCTGTTGAATTTCAAGTATTCAGTTTCACCACTAAAATAAGGAGACTTACTTCACATTTTGAATTGCACAAAAAGGACTCTTCATCTCAGAGAGGTTTGCGAAAAATTTTGGGAAAACGTCAACGGCTGCTGGCTTATTTGTCAAAAAAGAATATAGGGCGTTATAAAGAATTAATCGGGAAGTTGGGTAGTCGAGAAATAAAAACTCGTTAATTTGAAGTGTGATACCATTTAAACTTATTCATTTCCATTTTGATGAACTTCTTTTTACTTTCAGAAACGCACGGAAGAATGACTCGAGAAAAAAAAAACTTATGATTGCATCAACTACAAGAAAAGACCTCATGATAGTCAATATGGGCCCCCACCACCCATCAATGCATGGTGTTCTTCGACTGATAGTTACTCTCGACGGTGAAGATGTTATTGACTGTGAACCAATATTGGGTTATTTACATAGAGGGATGGAGAAAATTGCGGAAAATCGAACAATTATACAATATTTGCCTTATGTAACGCGTTGGGATTATTTAGCTACTATGTTCACAGAAGCAATAACTGTAAATGGACCGGAACAGCTAGGTAATATTCAAGTACCTCAAAGGGCTAGCTATATCAGAGCTATTATGTTGGAATTGAGTCGTATCGCTTCCCATTTGTTATGGCTTGGCCCTTTTATGGCAGATATTGGGGCACAGACTCCTTTCTTCTATATTTTTCGAGAACGAGAATTGATATATGACCTATTCGAAGCTTCCACCGGTATGCGCATGATGCATAATTATTTTCGTATCGGAGGAGTAGCTGCTGATCTACCTCATGGCTGGATAGATAAATGTTTGGATTTTTGCAATTATTTTTTAACCGGGGTTGCTGAATATCAAAAGTTTATTACACGGAATCCTATTTTTTTAGAACGAGTTGAAGGCGTAGGCATTATTGGCGCAGAAGAAGCACTAAATTGGGGTTTATCAGGATCAATGCTACGAGCTTCCGGAATACAATGGGATCTTCGTAAAGTTGATCGTTATGAGTGTTACAATGAATTTGATTGGGAGGTTCAATGGCAAAAAGAAGGGGATTCATTAGCGCGGTATTTAGTACGAATCAGTGAAATGACAGAATCCATAAAAATTATTCAACAGGCCCTGGAAGGAATTCCAGGGGGACCCTATGAGAATTTAGAAATCCGACGCTTTGATAGAATAAAAAACCCTGAATGGAATGATTTTCAATATCGATTTATTAGTAAAAAACCTTCTCCAACTTTTGAATTGTCGAAACAAGAACTTTATGTAAGAGTTGAAGCACCAAAAGGCGAATTGGGAATTTTTATGATAGGAGATCGGAGTGTTTTTCCTTGGAGATGGAAAATTCGACCACCGGGTTTTATCAACTTGCAAATTCTTCCTCAGTTAGTTAAAAGAATGAAATTGGCTGATATTATGACGATACTAGGTAGCATAGATATCATTATGGGAGAAGTTGATCGTTGAAATGATAATTGATACAACTGAAATACAAACTATCAATTCTTTTTCCAGATTGGAATCCTTAAAAGAGGTCTATAGGATCATATGGATGCTTGTCCCTATTTTTATTCTTGTATTAGGAATCACACTAGGTGTACTAGTAATTGTTTGGTTAGAAAGAGAAATATCTGCAGGAATACAACAACGTATTGGACCTGAATACGCTGGGCCTTTAGGAATTCTTCAAGCTCTAGCAGATGGTACGAAACTACTTTTCAAAGAGAATCTTCTTCCATCTAGAGGCGATACTCTTTTATTCAGTATCGGGCCATCCATAGCGGTCATATCCATTTTACTAAGTTATTCAGTAATTCCTTTTAGCTATCGACTTATTCTAGCTGATCTTAGTATTGGTGTTTTTTTATGGATCGCCGTTTCAAGCCTTGCTCCCGTTGGACTTCTTATGTCGGGATATGGATCAAATAATAAATATTCCTTTTTAGGTGGATTAAGGGCTGCTGCTCAATCAATTAGTTATGAAATACCATTAACTCTATGTGTATTATCAATATCTCTACGTGTGATTCAGTGAGACATAAAAATTCCCCTATTTCTTTTATTTATAGCAAGAAAGTTAAATGAACTGAATATCTATTTTAAATTTTTTTATTCATCATTGGGGTTGATAAAATAAACCAGATAGTTATATGAGTGAAATAAAACGGCTTAAAGATTTGCTGTTAAAGGAATTCAATCTCATTTCCTATGTACAAGAATTAAGTGAAAGTAAAGACATAAGCAGTCGAGACTGTTTACCCCAAGATGAGTTGATTAGTCATCATGACTTGAAGCGGGTTCAAAAGACCAACTTATGGGGTTTTTACCAGCTATTAACATAGCGATTGCCCCAATGGGAGATTCAAACAAAGTGAGTGGATGGTTAGGAAGACCAAGATACACAAAGGATTAATAATAGAGATTCTGGAAATTATCCAATAGGATATTTCTTTATAGAAAAGGAATTTGATTTCGGGCTTTAAGTTGGTAGAAATGATTAAGAAGTACCCCCCACAATTTCGATCTAGAGTATGTTCCTATCCACCGATTAAGTAAATAACTATCAAGAACGAAGAAATCTTTTACTTTTGATAACGTCCCCTTTTTTTTTGAGAAAGGAGAATAGGAACGAAATAAAATAGAAAGACTAGAATTGCAAAAAGAGATCTTTTT